AATGGAGTGCCTGAAAAAGGACTATTTTGATAGAATAGATCATGTAACAAATTACCTCCATTAACTACATTCGGCAGAATCAAACTACCCCCTAAAGCACCAAAAGCTTTAATACACCGTATACTAAAATGTACCATAAAAAGGTAAGCTAAATAAGCTAATGGGCTCATACCCCATACATAAAGGTGATAACTCCTTTCCTTTTTAATTAAAAAATTATATAAAATGGTATTTATAACCTCACTAATCACAGGAACATTAATCTCGGTCTCATCCTATACATGACTTGGAGCCTGAATAGGATTAGAAATCAACCTCTTATCATTCATCCCAATAATAAGAGAAGTAAATAATCCTATATCAACAGAAGCATCAATTAAATACTTCCTAACACAAGCAATAGCATCAACAATATTCCTATTCTCAACTTCATTAATATTAATCAATACAAACATAATCAGAGAAGTATACAACAACCAAATATCAGTAATAATAAACACCTCTCTATTAATTAAATTAGGGGCGGCCCCATTCCACTCCTGATTTCCCCAAGTAATAGAAGGGTTATCATGAATGAACTGTTTAATTCTAATAACAATCCAAAAAGTGGCCCCCATAATCTTAATCATATACTCAATAAAAAATCCCCTACTCACAGCAACTATCATCATCTCTGCAATAGTAGTAGGAGGATTAGGAGGAATCAACCAAACAAAAATCAAAAAAATTCTTTCATTCTCCAGAATTAATCATATCGGATGAATAATCTCTGCAAGCCTGATCAGACAAGCAACCTGAATCATTTATTTCTCAATTTACACAATAACAACTATAGTAATTACAACACTAATAACCCCAACAAATATAACAAACATTAAACAATTAACAACACTAACAAAAAATAACTTTATGACAAACCTAATAATCATAATTAACTTTTTATCACTAGGAGGACTGCCCCCTTTCCTAGGGTTCCTACCAAAGTGAATTATTATTCAACAAATAATCCAAGCAAAATTAACATTTATTGCAACAACTATAGTAATTACAACACTAATAACCCTATTCTTCTACCTGCGAATATGTTTCACAATAATAATCATGACATGAAACCAAATAAATTGAACAAATTCAATAAACATCAAAAATAACTGAAGTAAAACAACTATCATCATCTCTGCAATTTCAATCACAGGACTAATTGCAAGAACCTATCTACTTAATTTTTATTAAGGATTTAAGTTAAAAAAACTATTAGCCTTCAAAGCTAAAAATAAAGATACTCTTTAAGCCTTAGGGCTTACACCCACCACTAAATTTGCAATTTAACATCATAATTGAATATAAGACCTGGTAAAAGGGAAAGAATTCCCGTCAATAGAATTACAGTCTATCACCTAAACTCAGCCATTTTACCGCAACGATGATTGTTCTCAACAAACCATAAAGATATTGGAACAATATATCTAATTTTCGGAATCTGATCAGGAATAGTAGGAACTTCCCTAAGACTACTAATCCGAGCAGAATTAGGAACACCAGGACCACTAATTGGAGACGATCAAATCTACAATGTAATCGTAACAGCACACGCTTTCGTTATAATCTTTTTTATAGTGATACCCTTAATAATAGGAGGATTCGGAAATTGATTAGTGCCACTAATACTAGGAGCCCCAGACATAGCCTTCCCACGAATGAACAACATAAGTTTTTGGCTTTTACCCCCGTCATTAACTCTATTGTTATCAAGAAGAATAGTGGAGAGAGGAGTTGGAACGGGATGAACAGTATACCCACCACTATCATCAAATATTGCCCATAGCGGAGCATCCGTCGACCTAGCTATTTTTAGACTACATCTAGCAGGAGTATCCTCAATCCTAGGAGCAATCAATTTTATCACAACAACTATCAACATACGACCAACAAAACTAACATTAGATCGGACACCACTATTTGTTTGATCAGTATTAATCACAGCAATATTACTACTATTATCACTACCGGTCCTAGCAGGAGCAATCACAATGCTACTTACAGACCGAAACCTAAATACATCATTCTTCGACCCAGCAGGAGGAGGAGACCCAATCCTATATCAACATCTATTCTGATTCTTCGGTCACCCAGAAGTATATATTCTAATCCTACCCGGATTCGGGATAATCTCACACATCATTTCACAAGAAAGCGGCAAAAAGGAAACTTTTGGAGCACTGGGGATAATCTATGCAATACTAGCTATTGGTCTATTAGGATTTGTAGTATGAGCCCACCACATATTTACAGTAGGAATAGATGTGGACACCCGAGCATACTTTACATCAGCAACAATAATCATTGCAGTGCCAACAGGAATCAAAATTTTTAGTTGGCTAGCCACACTACATGGATCACAACTATCATCAAACCCAGCACTACTGTGAACACTAGGGTTCGTATTCCTATTCACCATCGGAGGACTAACAGGGGTAATCCTAGCTAACTCATCCATTGACATCATCTTACATGATACATACTACGTGGTAGCTCATTTCCATTACGTCTTATCAATAGGAGCGGTATTTGCAATTATAGCAGGAATAATTCAATGATTCCCATTATTTACCGGAATACCATTAAACAATAAACTACTAAAAATCCAGTTTTTAACTATATTCATAGGTGTCAATTTAACATTTTTCCCACAACACTTCCTAGGACTAAGAGGGATACCTCGACGATATTCTGACTACCCAGACGCATTCACAACATGAAATATTCTATCTTCAATCGGCTCATCAATTTCAATAGTAAGAATTATACTAATAATCTTTATTGTCTGGGAAAGATTAACCATACAACGAGTAATCATAGCAAAAAAAAACTTACCTACATCAATTGAGTGATTACAAGAAAATCCACCAGCCGAACATAGCTACTCAGAACTGCCAATTTTAATTAAATTCTAATGTGGCAGAATAGTGCAATGGATTTAAGCTCCATATATAAAGGTAAGCTTTTTTTTAGAAATGGCTTCATGATCAAATCTAATACTTCAAGACAGAGCATCACCCCAAATAGAACAATTAATATTCTTCCATGACCACACCCTACTTATCTTAATTACAATCACAATCCTAGTAAGATATATACTATCATCACTCAGAACAAGAAAGCTAAAAAATCGATTCCTCCTAGAAGGGCAAACAATTGAAGTAATCTGAACAGTATTACCAGCAATCACGCTAGTATTTATTGCTATACCCTCACTCCGATTATTATACCTTCTAGATGAAATCAACAACCCAATCATTACATTCAAAACAATTGGTCACCAATGATATTGATCTTATGAATACTCAGATTTCAAAAAACTGGAATTCGACTCTTATATAACACCCTACGAAAAAGGAAACTTCCGTTTACTAGATGTTGATAACCGAGTAATCCTCCCACTAAGATCACAAATTCGAGTACTAGTTACAGCAGCAGATGTAATCCACTCATGAACAGTACCCTCCTTAGGAGTTAAAATCGACAGAACACCAGGACGACTCAACCAAACAAATTTTTTCATGAACCGACCAGGGTTATTCTTCGGACAATGTTCAGAAATCTGTGGAGCAAACCACAGATTCATACCAATTGTAATTGAAAGAATCCCAATAAATCCATTCCTGAAATGAATTTGCTCAACTAGATCATTAGATGACTGAAAGCAAGTAATGGTCTCTTAAACCAACAAATAGTAAAGTAGCGACTACTTCTAATGGAAGAATTAGTTAAAGAAATAACATTAGATTGTCAAACTGAAGTCATTATAAATAATATTCTTCTATGCCTCAAATATCACCCATCAATTGAGTAAGAATATTTATTTCTATCACAACAATCTTCATTGCAATCAACTCAATCAACTACTTCATATTAGAAAACAAAAAAGAAAAATCTACAACTAACAAAAAATGCACAAAAGTAAATAACTGAAAATGATAACAAATCTCTTCTCAACATTTGACCCCACAACAAGAATATTCAACATACCTCTAAACTGATCAAGATTAATCCTGGGAGTTCTATTCATCCCAATACCCTTTTGACTAATTCCTACCCGGATTAGCATAATCTGAATTAAATCAATATATTACCTCCACAAGGAACTAAAAACCCTACTTAACAGAAAAACAAGCAGACTAATATTTACATCACTATTTATAATAATCTTAATAAATAACTTCCTAGGACTCATACCATACATTTTTACCAGAACAAGTCACCTAATTACCTCCCTAACACTAGCCCTACCACTATGATTAAGATTCATAATTTTCGGATGAATTAACAACACTCAACACATATTTACCCATCTAGTTCCATTAGGAACACCAGGACCACTAATACCATTTATAGTATGCATTGAAACAATCAGAAACATCATCCGACCTGGAACTCTTGCTATCCGACTAACAGCAAACATAATCGCAGGGCACCTCCTATTGACACTCCTTGGAAACACCGGAAACTCTATATCAACAACATTAATACCAATACTAATAATATTACAATTAGCACTACTAACTCTAGAAGGAGCGGTATCAATTATTCAATCATATGTATTCACTGTACTCAGAACACTATACTCAAGAGAAGTAAATTATGAGAAATAACCATCCATTTCATCTAGTAGATATTAGACCATGACCATTAACGGGAGCACTGGGGACCCTGACCTTCACATCAGGAATAATTCAATGATTCCATCTCAACTCAACAAAAATATTAATTATTGGAACAACAATCTTGATTTTAACAATAATTCAATGATGACGAGATGTAACTCGAGAAGGAACATTTCAAGGAATACACACATCAAAAGTAACGGAAGGACTACGATGAGGAATAATCCTATTCATCACATCAGAAGTACTATTTTTTATATCATTCTTCTGAGGGTTCTTTCACAGAAGACTCTCACCAACAGTTGAGTTAGGAATAATATGACCACCAGTAGGAATCAAACCATTCAATCCCCTAGAAATTCCACTCTTAAACACTTTAATTCTTCTATCATCAGGAGTAACGGTAACATGAGCACACCATTCAATAATAGAAAACAACTCCAGACAAGCAACCCAAAGATTAATCCTAACTATCATACTAGGAATTTACTTCTCAATTCTACAAGGATTCGAATATATAGAAGCACCATTCACCATTGCAGACTCAGTATACGGATCATCATTTTTTATAGCAACAGGATTCCATGGAATTCACGTAATTATTGGAACATCATTTCTAGTAGTATGCTTAATACGACACTTAAAAAACCACTTCTCCCAAATTCATCATTTTGGATTTGAAGCAGCTGCATGATATTGACACTTTGTAGATGTAGTCTGACTATTCCTTTACATTTCAATTTACTGGTGAGGCAGATAATTTATATAGTACAAACAGTATACTTGACTTCCAATCAAATGGCCTAATAACATTAGTATAAATAATTATAATTATAATCACAGCAATATTAGTAACCTTAACATTCACAAACATCCTAATAATAATTTCAAACAACTTATCCAAAAAAACATTTTCAGACCGGGAAAAAAACTCACCCTACGAATGTGGATTTGACCCAAAAAGATCTTCACGACTTCCATTCTCAATCCAATTTTTTCTTATTGCAGTAATCTTCCTAATCTTTGATGTAGAAATCGCCTTATTAATACCAATAATTACTTCCATAAAACTAACAAACCTCAAAACATGAACAACTACAAGAACATTATTTATCCTAATTCTAATCTTAGGAACACTCCATGAGTGAAACCAAGGAGCACTAGACTGAGCAAACTGGGATAGCAGTTAAAAATATTTGACTTGCACTCAAAAGAAATTGAACAAATTCAATCTATCTTAAATAAGAAGCAACTCATGCAATTAGTTTCGACCTAAAAGAAGATGATTAACAATCATCCTTATTTAATTGAAGCCAAAAAAGAGGCTTATCACTGTTAATGATAAAACTGAAAAATAATTCCAATTAAAGGGACGTGATGACCAAGAGGAAGCTGCTAACTTCAATCTTTAGCGGTTCAATTCCGTTTACGCCTCTGTTTATGTAGTTTAACTAAAACATTACATTTTCAATGTAAAAATAAAATATATTTCATAAATACTTAAAGGCTAAGCTAAACCACCCCAATATCTTCAATATTGTACTCTAAATAAGCTATTTAAGCAAGAAAAAACAAATAAGATAACCACAGTTCACAAAGAAAATAGCAAGAAATAAATCTTTAAGTTATTGTTTTGAATAAATTGAATAAACCTACTACTATTAATTAGGAACTCATATAATCCCTGGCCCCCAAGCCTCTCGTTCCAACCCATGTCAACAGCCCTAATTAACAGAAAACCAGACTTAATGGGAAAATAACACAACATAGATGTAGATAGTGAAGGAAAAAACCATATTGAACCTAAAAAATAAGAAAATCTATAACTACCCAAGGAATAACAAGGTCAACCCAGGGAAAACTTAGAGACCTCATAACCAATAAATATCCCCATGACGCTCACAACCAAAGTAAGGACCTTCAGATCAAAAGGTAAAAAAACCAAGTAAGGACAAGGAAAGATTAACCAAGAAATACAACTACCTCCTAAAATAGCCACAACAGACATAATTAATATACCCTCAATTATATAGCCCCCAGAATAAACCAGCATATTAACACAAGAAGAATTAAAACGTCCAGTAAACAGATAATAACAGAGACGAAATGAATACATCACAGTTAACCCAATCGAGAAAAATAGAAGAGAGAAAATAAAAAAATTTAAATTACTTATAAAAGAAACCTCAATAATTGCATCCTTGGAATAAAAGCCAGACAAAAAAGGCATACCACAAAGAGATAAATTAGAAATATTAAAACAAATCAAAGGTAGCGGAGCAAATCTAACCAAACCACCCATATTGCGAATGTCCTGATTATCCCCCAATCCATGAATAAAGTAACCAGCACACATAAATAATAGAGCCTTAAATAAAGCATGTATTAATAGATGAAAAAATGCAAGGGCATAATTGCCCAAACACAAAGTCAAAATTATCAACCCTAATTGACTCAAAGTAGATAAGGCAATAATTTTCCTCAGATCAAACTCAAAATTAGCCCCAAGACCAGCCATAAATATGGTTAAAGAAGAAAAAAATAAAAGAACAAACCTCAAATCATCACTCAGTCCAATATCAAAGCGAATTAACAGATAAACACCAGCAGTGACCAAAGTGGAGGAATGAACCAAGGAAGACACAGGAGTAGGAGCTGCCATAGCAGCGGGAAGCCAAGCTGAGAAAGGGATCTGTGCACTCCTAGTGAAAGCGGCAAGACCCACCATTAACCCAACAAATCACATTGCCGAATCTGAATGAAGACAATCCAAATAAAAAATAAAATTTCAACTACCATAATTAAATATTCAAGCTACTGACATCAGCAACCCAACATCACCAACACGATTTGATAAAATAGTAAGCATACCAGCATTGTAGGACTTAACATTCTGATAATAAATTACTAAACAATAAGAAACCAACCCAAGACCATCCCATCCTAAAAGAATTCTAATAAGGTTCGGGCTAACAATCATCAAAATTATCGAAAACACAAATAACAAGACCAGAACAATAAATCGATTAATATTATCATCTCCAACTATGTACTCACCACTATAGAAAATAACTATCGAAGAAATAAAAAGAACAAATCTAACAAACATTAAAGAAATCCAATCAAAATAGAGAGTCATAACAACACTAACAGAATTAATATCAAAGACTTCCCACTCTAAAAAAAATCTCTCCAGGGAAACCAAGCACTTCAAAGCTAAAAATAAAGATAAAAAGCCCATGAAAAAGAGAGAAATAGAGCTAATGAAACAAATTCTTAAAAACACTATTTAAGGTGCCCAAACACATCGCTGACGCCACAAGTCAAAATTTTTATTAAACCACTTAAATAAAATATAAACAAATCACTCCTTAAGAAAAGTAAATTAAGGGGCAATCAGTGCATGGCTAACAACAAATATTCACGAACAAAGCCAGGAGAGCAAGAATAAAGGCCAGAAAAAACCTTACCATGCTGGCTATAAGAATAAAGGTACAAAGAATACAACACACTAAAAAAAGAGATGAAAATAAGCAAAAAAATTAACCTACTTCTCCAAGACATCAGACCTCTAAGTAAAAAAATCTCTCCCAGCAAATTCAACGAGGGAGGGGCTGCCATATTAGATGAACTCAACAAAAATCACCACAAAGTCATTCTAGGCATAAAATTAACTATTCCCTTATTTAAAAGTATTCTGCGAGAATTAAAACGATCAAAAGAAATGTTAGCTAAACAAAAAAGGCCAGAAGAACAAAGTCCATGAGCAACCATAATAATCAATGAACCAGCAAACCCAACCATTCTAAGTCTCATAATGCCAGCAAGAACCAACCCCATATGAGCCACAGAAGAGTAAGCAATTAGTATTTTCAAGTCAACCTGACGAAGGCAAATCAATCTAACTACAAATCTCCCAACCAGGGAAAGAATAACAAAAAAGAAATTAACCTCAAGGCAAGAAATCAGAAATAGCTTCATAACCCGAATTATTCCATAGCCTCCAAGCTTAAGTATAACTCCAGCCAAAATCATAGAGCCAGAAATAGGAGCTTCAACGTGAGCCTTAGGTAATCACAAATGAACTAAATATATGGGGACCCTGACCAAAAAAGCAAAAATTATAGAAAAATACAAAATCACCGACTCAATCAAGGGTAACCTCAAAGCTAAAAACAAAGATGAAGAGAATTCATAATAAAAAAAGATTCCGACAAGAAGAGGGAGAGAAGCCAGGAGAGTGTAAAAAAGGAGATAAACACCAGCCTGCAACCGTTCAGGCTGATAGCCCCAACCAACAATAAGCATCAAAGTAGGAATTAAACTGCCCTCAAAAAACAAATAAAACAAAAATAAATTAAGAGAACAAAAGGTTAAAAAAAGAAATAAAAGCAAAAACAGAACAAGGAAACAAAAAAGAGAGTTATATAATCCCCTACTATAAACCCTTTCTCTGGCAATAATCATCAATGAACAAATCCAAATTCTTAACATAATTAAACTACCAGATAAGGAATCAACACCAAATAAATAACTTAACCCAAACCAAAAAGACAAATTTTTAAGATACAAATAAAAACAAGCCCCAGAAAAAATAAGAAAAAAATGAAACAGCCAAAAACCTGAAAAACACAAAGGGATCATAAAAAGGTAAAAAAAAATCATCTTTAACATACTAATAATCTAAAAGCTTGAAAAAAATCATTACCATGAGTACGAATAAGAGAAACAAGAATAGAAAGACCCATAACCCCCTCACAAACACTAAACCCCAAAAAAATAACTGAAAAATAACACTCACAATCGGTAAAGACCAAATAGAAAAAAATTAAAGAATAAAGGGAAAGAATAATAAACTCTAAACTCAAGAGAGTTAACAACAGATGCTTACGCTTCATGCTGAAAACAAACAATCCGACAACATACATAAATACAAATCCCCCATAAATTAACATTATCATAAGTTTTAATAATTTATTTAAAATATCGGTCTTGTAAACCGAAAAAGAGGAAACTCTTAAAACTTCAGAGAAGAAGTTCAACTCCTTTCTTAGTCCCCAAAACTAAAGTTTTTACTTTAAACTATTCTCTGCATGTCAACAATAATGATAATCAACCTATCAACAAACTTGGTGTTCTCCATAATAAACCACCCAATATCAATAGTATTAATACTTCTACTTCAAACAATTACGGTAAGAATAACGACGGGAACCTTAACATCAACGTTCTGATTCAGTTATATCCTATTCTTAGTAATAGTAGGAGGATTAATCGTTCTATTCATCTACATAACAAGCCTCGCATCAAATGAAATATTCAAAATTAAAATAAACAAAATTCTGAGACTAGTAATAGGGCTAAGAATATTAATCTTAATCTTCAGGCAAACAGGGGTAATCCTAGAAGTACCCTTTATTAAACAACCAGAATCAAATGAACTATTTTCAGAAAGACCTCTAAAACCAGAAGAAATAATAATTAACAAGATTTACAATAAGCCAACAAACCTTATTACAATAATACTAATTAACTACTTACTCTTAACCTTAATTGCAGTAGTAAAAATCACTGATGTAAACCAAGGACCACTGCGACAAAAAAAGTAATGAAAAAACCTATACGACAAACCCACCCCTTATTTAAAATCATTAACAAATCATTAATTGATCTACCCACTCCATCAAGCATCACAACATGATGAAACTTCGGGTCCCTATTAGGAATATGCTTAACAATACAGATCATAACCGGGCTATTTTTAGCAATACACTACACGGCAAATATTGATTTAGCATTCTCAAGAGTAGTCCACATTTGCCGAGATGTTAATTTTGGATGACTAATCCGAACCCTCCATGCCAACGGGGCCTCACTATTTTTTGTATGTGCATACCTTCATGTAGGACGGGGAATTTATTACGGATCATTCAACTTAACACCAACATGATCAATTGGAGTCATCACACTATTGACCCTAATAGCAACAGCCTTCATAGGGTATGTTCTACCATGAGGGCAAATATCCTTCTGAGGAGCCACAGTAATCACAAACCTACTATCAGCCATCCCATACCTAGGAGCAAGCCTTGTTCAATGAATCTGAGGAGGGTTTGCAGTTGACAACGCAACACTTACCCGATTCTTCACGTTTCACTTCATCTTACCATTTATTGTAATAGCAATAGTAGTAATTCACCTCCTGCTATTACATCAAACAGGATCAAGAAACCCCCTGGGAATAAACAGAAATATTGACAAAATACCATTTCATCCGTACTTTTCCTTTAAAGACTCAGTAAGATTCATAATCTCACTACTGACACTAACATTACTAACACTAATAACACCATATCTCCTAGGAGACCCAGAAAATTTCATCCCAGCAAATCCACTAGTAACACCTATTCACATTCAACCAGAGTGATACTTCCTATTTGCATATGCAATCTTACGCTCAATCCCAAACAAACTAGGGGGGGTCGTAGCATTAACCATATCAATTATAATACTCTTAATTATACCATTGACATCAATCAGAAAATTTCAAAGAATATCATTCTACCCAATCAATCAAATACTATTTTGAACATTCGCCACAACGGTAGCAATATTAACCTGAATTGGGGCACGACCGGTAGAAGAACCTTATATTATAACAGGGCAAATCTTAACAATTATATACTTTTCTTTCTTTATTATTTCTCCAATCTCAGCCAAAATATGAGATAAGATCATATTCTAGGTTAATGAACTTGTAAAAGTGCTTGCTTTGAAAGCAAGAAAAAAGAGTACAACTCTTATTAACCTATACTATAGATAATTAACTTAAAGCGAGGAATACATCAAAACCCTAATGCCCAAGTAGAACAACATAAAATTAAGAGAAACAGGCAAATATCTCCTTCAAGCCAAATACATTAACCTATCATACCGAAACCGAGGCAAAGTACCACGAACCCAAAGAAACAAAAAAGAAAAAAGAACAACCCTAAGATAAAAAAACACACTAACAATACAACCACCGAAAAATAAAATAATAAAAAGAAAGCTCATAAACAAAATTCTTGAATACTCGGCCATGAAAATCAACGCAAATCCACCAGCACTGTACTCAACGTTAAACCCCGAAACCAACTCAGACTCTCCCTCCGCAAGATCAAATGGAGTACGATTAGTCTCAGCTAGACTAGAAACAAACCATATGCCTCTAATAGGAGCAGACAGAAAAAAAAGTCAAACAAACTCCTGATATACAAGAAAATCAACCAAATCAAATCTAGAAATCAAAATAAGAACTGACATTAAAATTAAAACCAAACTTACCTCATAAGAGATAGTCTGAGCAACAGAACGAAGACCACCTAACAACGAATAATTAGAATTAGAGGACCAGCCTGCAACCATAACAGTATAGACACCCAAGCTCAAGCATGACAATAAAAAAAGAACCCCCAGGCCGAAAACAAACCTACTAAAAAAATAAGGAACTAGAAACCAAACAATCAAAGATAAAAACAAGCTAAAAACTGGAGAAAAATAAAATAAATAAAAATTAGAAAAATAAGGAAAACCCTGCTCCCTAGTAAAAAGTTTGATAGCATCACAGAATGGTTGAAGAACACCTAAAAACCCCACCCTATTAGGGCCTTTACGAACCTGGATGTAACCTAAAACCCTACGTTCCAATAAGGTGAGAAAGGCAACCCCAATCAAAACACAAATAACAAGAACAAAAACAAGAAAATAAAGAAGAAAAAAGTCAAGAAAATACATCTATTACTTGTAAAAACCTTACGTTCATGAATTCTAAATTCATCACACTCACTCTGCCAAAGTAATAGTTAATACAATTCAACAGAAAAATAAATATATTAAGGACTCGGTCCTTTCGTACTGGAACCCTCTAATTAATTCAGGATAGAAACCGACCTGGCTCACGCCGGTCTGAACTCAGATCATGTAAAAAATCAAGGGTCGAACAGACCCAATCTCCAAGCAGCTACACCCAGAGTAATTTTTAATCCAACATCGAGGTCGCAACCCCCCTTATCGATTTGAACTCTCCAAGAGGATCACGCTGTTATCCCTAAGGTAACTTTATCTCATAATCACTAAAAGTGGATCAATCAGTCAGAAATAACTGTAAAATAAAAGAGAAGAGTTGAGAGAATCTTCCCGTCGCCCCAACGAAACATAAAACTGAATAATAGCGAAAAAAATCACACAAACACTATGATTCAATTTATGTAAAGATCTATAGGGTCTTCTCGTCCCTAAAAGAAATTTAAGCCTTTTCACTCAAAAGTTAAATTCTAATATTCCACCACAGACAGCTTCCTTCTCGTCAAACCGTTCATACAAGCTTTCAATTAAAAAACTAATGATTACGCTACCTTTGCACGGTCAGTATACCGCGGCTATTTAATAAAATCATTGAGCAGGCCAGACCTTAAATCATTCTCAAAAGGACATGTTTTTGATAAACAGGCGAAAGAACAATATTTGCCTAGTTCCTTAAGTGAACCTAAACACAAATTTAAAAGCAAACAAAATAAATATACTAATTTTACCATAATTACTCAAAATAAATAATTTAATAAAAAATCCTAATAGAAAAATAAAGAAAATTAAATCAACAATAAATAAATCAGAGAAAAATTACAACATTATCAAAATGATGGATAATTCTAACCCTACAAACCACCTAAAAAATAAAAACTTATAAAAATAAACTCAAGAGATTTTCCCCTAAAGCATTCTTGTGAAAGCGGCAAGACCTAAAAAAATAAATAAAGCCAAACAAAAACAAGCAAATTAAATATGTTTCTTAGGGAACCAGATACATCAAGGAGCGAATAGCATCTCACTACTACCGAAAAATAAAGCATGATTATAAAACACCAAAAATTATTTATCAGTAACTCCCCCCGAATCGGGAAAACCTAATAAAAGAAAAAATTTTAATAAACCCTGATACACAAGGTACAGAAAACCAAACCTACTTATCAAAAAATAAAATATAATATATTTCAGCAACCCCTTACAGTACAATTAAACTACAACCGAAAAAATTTTATCTGTAAACCATACAAAAACAGTGAAATATAAAGTTAATTCAATTAAATTAAAAACAACAAAAATGAACAAGTAAGCATCACCCATCAAGTTACCCTGATTCACACAGGACCCTCTTGGTGTAAACAAAACGCTAAAAAAATCAGCTTTAACCTGGACTTTCTAGGCACACCTTCCGGTACGCCTACTATGTTACGACTTATCTCTCCTTGTGGAGAGAGTGACGGGCAATATGTACATATTCTAGAGCCAAGACCATGCCCAAAAATTTAAAGACATTACAATCAAATCCAATCTCAACAAGCTTATTAAAACGAGCATCCACAAATAAATTCAATGTAACCCATTTCTTCTTTATCATAGGCTGCATCTTGATCTGAAATAAATCAATCAAAAAGAAGAAAGAAAATTCCTTTTCTCAAAAAATTTTCCGATAACGACGATATACAAACTACTAAATAAAGTAAAATAAATCGTGGACCATCAATTACAGAACAGGTTCCTCTGAGAAGACTAAAATACCGCCAAATTCCTTAAGTTTCATGACCTTAACAAATACTACCCAGGTAACCAAATTTACACTCCGAATAATAGGGTATCTAATCCTAGTCTAAAGCCAGAGCTTCGTAACCTCAAATAAAACCCCAAGATAATAAAGGAAGCTGAAATTTCACCTAACAAACATTAACCAATTAAAATCAAACCTTAAAAACAATTAATTACCTCAACCGAAAAGGCTAACTCGCACACCCTGTGTAACCGCGACTGCTGGCACAAAGTTTGTCTGATGCTAAAGAGACCCGCTGCGTCATGGTTGACCACACACACAACCCAACACACTGCGAACAAAAATAAATTTACCCTATAAAAGCAAGAAATTACCACTCGCACAAACTTACATGTATATCAAGACTCACACCAACCAAATAGCCAAAATTAAACACACCACATAAGCAACCTGAAACCTCAACACTTCCTTCTTCTTCTACAAGAAAAAATAAATGCAAAATATCCCAATTTGAAATCAGTGCCTAAAAATAAATAAGATAACAGAACATAGCTAACTACCTCCCATTGAAATCGAAGTTTCATTACCCCCAATGAACCCTCTTGACACCGTCAACATATTATAATAAAAAAAGAAGTAAAACAACCCGAAAAGTTAAATAAATGAAAAAAAAAAAATAGGCACATCAAAAATAGCCCTCACCCCTCCCGAAGCTCCAAAATTACCCCCAATAACCTTTGTTGATACTTCGTTTACTTAAATTAATTAATGTTAAATATTCCCTTATTTTTTTTCGGTTTGCTATAATAAATATTTAATGTATTATATTAATTCAAGATCTTAATGTAAATTACAAAATTGTTTTAAAATAGGAGTTAGGATTTTATATTTCAATATGATTAATCTTTCATTACTAAAGTATAATAAATTTATTATTATTAGACGTACAACGATATAATTTTTATACGATGGTTCAATATAAAATAAAATTCTGATCTTATATCAAATTCAGATAAGATTCAATGTGTCTAGGATTAAATAATCATGTATTCTTCAAAAAAGGCTTAGAATAAGTTATTAAACTATATATATATAATTATATGATAATATATAAAGTATTATTTGTTAAATTTACCCTACGTATGTTATATTAGATAATTAGATTTAAATCTTAATTTTAAATTAAAATATTTAAATATATTTTAATAGATCCATATATTTGAATATATTTGATTTATTTAAATAGATCTCTTCATATTAAAATAAATGATTATTTCATTATATTAAATAAATTATTTATATACAGAAAAAAAATTCAAAAATTACCTAAGAAAAATTGACTAAATTTATACTAAATAAAATTAATCAAATAAATAATACACATTACTAAAAAACACAAAACCGTTATCACAGAATATTCTATTAGATACAAAAAAGAA